TTTTGACTTTGGTAACATAAGATTGAATTGTAGAAAGAACCATCCGGATCGTTTTTTTATCGATATTCCTGGTTACTAATACTAACTAGGAAATCTCTATTAAACAAAAGAGTGAATTCTTTCAAAATAAAAGAGTTAATTCTTTCGCTTTCTTCCGTGGAATTAGTTAACAAGGTCTTGCATCTTTCTATATCTCCCGAAAATAATCCCCCACTAAGAATCCTTTTTGTTGGATCGTATTATAACGAATTCTTTGGGAGTTTTTAGGAAATACTTTTCAATTTTATTAAATTATGAAATTTATAAGACAAGAAAAGATAATAACTACTAATACGAATATAAAAAGGGTGGATTATCGTATATATATATTTCATGTAGAAACATGTAGAAAGATGAATAGGTCCATTTATTTATATATTTATTGTATTTTATTAATTAATATATTATTAATTAATATATATTTCTTAAAACATATACTTATAGACTCCCTATCCCTATTAAGTATATATATACTCACCCTATCCCTATTAAGTATATATATACTCACTTAGGTATACTTAGTATAATATAACAATTATATATGAATTCTAAGATATCTTTATAACAATATAAGGATAAGGTTCAAATATAAAACAATAAATATAACAATAAATAACAGGTACAAATATTAAATCGAGGTACCCATTCTATGATAACTCTCAACAGTCTCCCCTCCATTTTTGTGCCTTTAGTGGGCTTAGTATTTCCGGCAATTGCAATGGCTTCTTTATCTCTTTATGTTCAAAAAAACAAGATTTTTTAGATACAACAAGGACAAATCTTATATATATATATTTTTTTTTCAAGACTTACTTGGATCATAACACGGATATCTATTTAGTAAAATATGGTATAATATGCGGCTTCCTTCGGGCATAAGCTCTTATGTATGTGTAAACATGATAAATGAATTATAACTATTTTCAAATAGATCGGGATCGGGGAGAATTTCTGAAATGTAAAGTCAATATATCTATATGTATTAGGAAATCATATGAAAGGGATGTTATTATTTTAGTTTGGATCTAAGAAATTCGATGAATTATCCCTAAAGGTTCACATCATAATAGTGCTGGTTGATGAGAGTTACTTCGGAAACAAAAAAAAAGTAAAAAAAAAATTATTTTTGTTATTCTCCCAATTCCAATAAAATGCAACTAGGTCTAGTTAGAGTATGAGTTGGCGATCAGAACGTATATGGGTAGAACTTATAGCGGGGTCTCGAAAAACAAGTAATTTCTGTTGGGCCTTTATTCTTTTTTTAGGTTCATTAGGGTTTTTATTGGTTGGAACGTCCAGTTATTTTGGTAGGAATTTTATATCTTTATTTCCTTCTCAGCAAATAATTTTTTTTCCACAAGGTATCGTGATGTCTTTCTATGGGATCGCAGGTCTTTTTATTAGCTCCTATTTGTGGTGCACAATTTCGTGGAATGTAGGTAGTGGTTATGATCGATTCGATATAAAAGAGGGCATAGTGTGTATTTTTCGTTGGGGATTTCCTGGAAAAAATCGTCGCATATTCCTCCGATTCCTTATGAAAGACATTCAGTCCATCAGAATAGAAATTAAAGAGGGTATTTATGCTCGTCGTGTCCTTTATATGGAAATAAAAGGACAAGGAGCCATTCCCTTGACTCGTACTGATGAGAATTTTACTCCACGAGAGATTGAGCAAAAAGCTGCTGAATTGGCCTATTTCTTGCGTGTACCAATTGAAGTATTTTGAAAAAAGGAACTGAAGAATGAATACTTTGCAAGAGATAAAAAACTCAAGAATCATCTTTTTTTCTATAGCATAACTTAACTGAAGTTTCTTCAGAACGCTTACTCGAGCCAAAGCAAACGTATATGAAACAATTCTAAAACTAAATTTTTTATGTCCACAATTTTTTTTATGCGTATGTAAATCCACTTAACTCAATTCAGTAACAAATCTAAATGATAGATTCATCATATATCAAAACAAAACATTTCATCATAAAGTAAAGAATTTTTTTTTCTAAATATTTGATATTTTGATAGAACGGGAGTTCTTTCGTCTCGAAATCCGACTACTATTAATTTGAAGAGGGCTCTTTCTTATTCTATATTCTTTCTAAATTCAAGGACTAACCGCTGTACTGAATCACAAAAAAATCCGGAAATACATCGATGACTTGTAATAGAACTTATGCTTGATAGAAATATTAGTATCATATAGAGTCGACGAATGAGGTGCGTTCATTAAAAATTTTGAAATTCACAGACGAAAAAATGGCAAAAAAGAAAGTATTAATTTCCCTTCTATATCTTGCATCTATAGTATTTTTGCCTTGGTGGATCTCTCTCTCATTTAATAAAAGTCTGGAATCTTGGTTTACTAATTGGTGGAATACTAGGCAATCCGAAATTTTTTTGAATGATATTCAAGAAAAGAGTATTCTAAAAGAATTCATAGACTTAGAGGAACTCTTACGTTTGGACGAAATGATAAAGGAATACCCGGAAACACATTTACAAAAGCCTCGCATCGAAATCTACAAAGAAACGATCCAATTGATCAAGATGCACAACGAGGATCGCATCCATACAATTTTACACTTCTCGACAAATATAATCTGTTTCGGTATTCTAAGTGGTTATTCTATTCTAGGTAATGAAGAACTTGTTATTCTTAACTCTTGGTTTCAAGAATTCCTATACAACTTAAGCGACACAATAAAAGCTTTTTCTATTCTTTTATTAACTGATTTATGTATAGGATTCCATTCGCCCCACGGTTGGGAATTAATGATTGGCTCTGTCTACAAAGATTTTGGATTTGCTCATAATGATCAAATTATATCCGGTCTTGTTTCTACTTTTCCAGTCATTTTAGATACAATTTTTAAATATTGGATCTTTCGTTATTTAAATCGTGTATCTCCTTCACTTGTAGTGATTTATCATTCAATGAATGACTGAAAAGTGATCGAACGATCCAATTATAATATTTGTTACTTTGTACATAAGCAAAACATTCAAAATTGTACTTACTACCCATCCAAGGGATTCCTCCAATATTCCAGTAAAATTATTTATATTTAATATTTAAGTAAATAGCAAAATTATAGATAGGGAACTGTACTAGCGACCTACCTAATTTTATTGTAGAAATTTTCGGGATCAATGATTGGACCATGCAAACTAAAAATACCTTTTCTTGGATAAAGAAAGAGATTACTCGATCCATTTCCGTATCGCTCATGATATATATACTAACCCAGGCACCCCTTTCAAATGCATATCCCATTTTTGCACAGCAGGGTTATGAAAATCCACGAGAAGCGACTGGCCGTATTGTATGTGCCAATTGCCATTTAGCTAATAAACCCGTGGATATCGAGGTTCCACAAGCGGTACTTCCTGATACTGTATTTGAAGCAGTTGTTCGAATTCCTTATGATCTGCAACTGAAACAAGTTCTTGCTAATGGTAAAAAAGGAGCTTTGAATGTCGGGGCTGTTCTTATTTTACCCGAGGGGTTTGAATTAGCCCCTCCCGATCGTATTTCGCCCGAGATTAAAGAAAAGATAGGAAATCTGTCTTTTCAGAGCTATCGTCCCACTAAAAAAAATATTCTTGTGATAGGTCCGGTTCCTGGTCAGAAATATAGTGAAATCACCTTTCCTATTCTTTCCCCGGACCCCGCTACTAAGAAAGATGTGCATTTCTTAAAATATCCCATATATGTAGGCGGGAACAGGGGAAGGGGTCAGATTTATCCCGACGGGAGCAAGAGTAACAATAATGTTTATAATGCTACAGCGGCAGGTATAGTAAGCAAAATAATACGAAAAGAAAAAGGGGGGTACGAAATAACCATAGCGGATGCATCGGATGGACGTCAAGTGGTTGATATTATCCCTCCAGGACCGGAACTTCTTGTTTCAGAGGGCGAATCCATCAAACTTGATCAACCATTAACGAGTAATCCTAATGTGGGTGGATTTGGTCAGGGAGATGCGGAAATAGTACTTCAAGATCCATTACGTGTCCAAGGTCTTTTGCTCTTCTTGGCATCTGTTATTTTGGCACAAATCTTTTTGGTTCTTAAAAAGAAACAGTTTGAGAAGGTTCAATTGTCCGAAATGAATTTCTAGATCTGCGGATTTATCAACATCAAGCTCTAAAAATAAACAAATTTTTGTTGGTAATTATGTATGATCAAAAAAATTTTGCTTATTTATATTCTTTATTCTACCGGATTTCGGGAATTACTTAATACCGCATTCCTGGTCATAGTATATTGTGAAGGCGACTGTTTTACTTAACTCTTCTTTATTTATTTGTTTTTTCAATCCAAATTGAAACGGTATGATATAGAATGAATCAATAGTTTTATATTTGACTAGAATCAAAACAAAAGATAAATAAGCGGAGAATAGAAACCAAAGTATAAATGCGAGGAACAAAGGATTTTAGGGGAGATTGTTCGTCTCCTAGTCCTTGACACAAGAAACGGAATTTTACCCAACCCTTTCTTGTGTCGAATTAATAAAGATTCTCGATCCCGTTCGTAAAAAATGGATATTTGTAGTTTTCATTTTTTTTTTTTTTTTTTTTTATATAGGTTTATTTTATCATAACCCTTTTTTAGATTTCTTACGTAACATAGTGGTAGTGGACAAATAAATATAGGTCAATTTATTGAGCAATATAGAACTTCTTCAATTTCAACGAACTTATAAAAAAAAAATTTCACTTTTATTAGATTAAATATTTATTAGATTAAATGGAGTAAGGTTCTATTCTATTAGTATAGAAAGGGTTTGCATGATATCTGATTGATAGAAATAGATTATATTTATATATAATTGTGAGTCATCCAAAAAGGGTAAATCGAGTGATTCCTTCTTTGTTTTAAGTATTGACAGATACTATTGAGTAACAGATGTTCTGAATCAATTAACGAAGTTCATTTTTTAAAAACATCATCA